GTGGTACTGCCGAACATGTACGAGCTCCCTCTAATGGAAAAATAAAATTTGATGAGGATTTGGTTCATCCCACACGTACCCGTCATGGGCATCCTGCTTTTCTATGTTTTATAGACTTGTATGTAACTATTGAGAGTCGAGATATTCTACATAATGTGAATATTCCAACAAAAAGTTTGATTTTAGTTCAAAATGATCAATATGTAGAATCAGAACAAGTGATTGCTGAGATTCGTGCCGGAACGTCCACTTTTCATTTTAAAGAGAGGGTTCAAAAACATATTTATTCTGAGTCAGAAGGAGAAATGCACTGGAGTACTGCTGGCTATCATGCGCCCGAATATCCATATAGTAATGTTCATCTATTACCAAAAACAAGTCATTTATGGATATTAGCAGGAGGTCTATGCAGATCCAATATAGTATCTTTTTCACTCCACAAGGATCAAGATCAAATGAATGCTAATTCTTTTTCTCTCAAAGAAAGATCTATCTTTGATCTCTCACTGACTAATGATCAAGTAAGACATAAATTGTTGGATACTTTTGGTAAAAAAGATAGGGAAATTCTTGACTATTCAAAACTTTCTCGAATCATATCCAAGGGTCATTGGAATCCCATAGAGCCTTCTACTTATATCCGTCAAGAGAATTCCTTGGCGAAAAAGCGAAGAAATAGATTCGTGATTCCCTTACAATATGATCAAGAACAAGAAAAGAAACTAATACCCTGTTTTGGTATTTCGATTCAAATACCTATAAATGGTATTTTACGTAGAAATAGTATTCTTGCTTATTTTGATGATCCGCGATACAGAAGAAGCAGTTCGGGAATTACTAAATATGGGATTGTCGAAGTAGATTCAATGGTAAAAAAAGAGGATTTGATTGAGTATCGAGGAGTAAAAGAATTGAGTCCGAAATACCAAATGCAAATGAAAGTAGATCGATTTTTTTTCATTCCCGAGGAAGTGCATATCTTACCCGGATCTTCGCCCATAATGGTCCGGAACAATAGTATCATTGGAGTAAATACACGACTTGCTTTAAATATAAATACAAGAAGTCGAGTAGGTGGATTAGTCCGAGTGGAGAGAAAAAAAAAGAGTATGGAACTTCAAATCTTTTCTGGAGATATTCATTTTTCTGGAGAGGTGGATAAAATATCTAGGCACAGTGGCATTTTGATACCACCAGGAATGGGAAAAAAGGATTCTAAAGGATCAAAAAAATGGAAAAATTGGATCTATGTCCAACGCATTACACCTACTAAAAAAAAGTATTTTGTTTTGGTTCGGCCCGTAGTCACATATGAAATAGCTGATGGGATCAATTTAGCAACACTTTTCTCTCAGGATCTCTTGCAGGAAAAAGATAATGTCCAATTTCGAATTGTCAATTATATACTTTATGGAAATGGCAAGTCAATTCGAGGAATCTCTCACACAAGTATTCAATTAGTTCGGGCTTGCTTAGTATTGACTTGGGACCAAGAAAAAAAGAGTTCTATAGAAGAAGAGGCTCATGTTTCTTTTGTCGAAATAAGGGCAAATGATCTGCTTCGTGATTTCATCCGAATTGAGTTAGTAAAGTCCACTATTTTGTATACCGAAAAAAGGTATGATACGGCAGATTCAGGATTGATTTCCAATAATGAATTGGATCGTATCCATAGAAATCCTTTTGATTCCAAGACGAAGATTCAATCATTTCCCCAACATCAGGGGACTCTTGGTACGTTGTTGAATCGAAATAAGGAATGCCAATCTTTCATAATTTTGTCATCATCCAATAGTTCTCGAATTAGCCCCTTCAATATTTCGAGATATAATAATGCGACAAAAGAATCGGATCCCATGACTCCAATTAGGAATTTGTTGGGTCCTTTAGGTATTATTGTGCCTAAAATAGTCAAATTTCGTTCATCTTACTATTTAAGAACTTATAATCAAGTCTTTTTAAAGAAAGATTTTTTACTTGAAAATTTTCAACAGACTTTCCAAGTGCTTCAAGTACTTCCATTTCAATACTGTTTCCTAGATGAAAATAGTAGGATTTATAATCCCGATCCATGCAGTAACATCATTTGGAATTCATTCCATTTGAATTGGTATTTTCTCCATCACGATTCTTGTGAAGAAGCATGGACAATAATTAGCCTTGGGCAATTCCTTTGTGAAAATGTATGTCTATTGAAATATGGATCACGCATAAAAAAATCTGGTCAAATTTTCATTGTTCATGTTGACTCTTTAGTTATAAGATCAGCTAAGCCCTATTTGGTCACTCCAGGAGCAACTGTCCATGGCCATTATGGGGAAACCTTTTATGAAGGAGATACATTAATTACATTTATATATGAAAAATCGAGATCTGGTGACATAACGCAAGGTCTTCCAAAAGTGGAACAAATCTTAGAAGTTCGTTCAATTGATTCAATATCGATGAACCTCGAAAGAAGAGTTGAAGGTTGGGACGAACGTATCCGAAGGATTCTTGGGATCCCCTGGGGATTCTTGATTGGAGCTGAACTAACCATAGCCCAAAGTCGTATCTCTTTGGTTAATAAGATCCAAAAAGTTTATCGATCCCAGGGGGTACAGATCCATAATAGACATATAGAGATTATTGTACGTCAAGTAACATCAAGAGTTTTGGTTTCAGAAGATGGAATGTCTAATGTTTTTTTACCTGGGGAATTTATTGGATTGTTGCGAGCAGAGCGAGCAGGGCGCGTTTTGGACGAAGCGATCTGTTATCGGGCAATCTTATTGGGAATAACGAAGTCATCTCTGAATACTCAAAGTTTCATATCCGAAGCGAGTTTTCAAGAAACTGCTCGAGTTTTAGCAAAAGCTGCTCTACGAGGTCGTATTGATTGGTTGAAAGGCCTGAAAGAGAACGTTGTTCTGGGGGGGATTATACCGGTTGGTACTGGATTCAACAAATTAGTACATCGTTCAAAGCAAGACAAAAACATTCATTTGAAAATCAAAAGGAAGAATCTATTTGAGTTGGAAATGAGAGATATTTTGTTACACCATAGAGAATTATTTTTTTCTTGTGCCCCAAACACTTTACATGAGATATCAGATCAATCATTTACATAATGTAATTTACTAATTCCTAACAAGAGGTTCATCCTTTTTACTTTAACTCTCTGGTCCAATTATGGATTTCGTAATCAATGAAATAAAAAATAAAGAATGAAATTCATGGTTTGGGTCGTAGATCAATGGTCAATCCTGGTAGAAGGTTCCGTCGGAACAATTCTTTATTTCACAAGGTACTGAATCTCTTTGAAAAAAAAAAGAAAAAGAGAAAGTGTGGGAAAATGGGAAGACGATATTGGAACATCAATTTGGAAGAAATGATGGAAGCGGGAGTTCATTTTGGTCATGGTACTAATAAATGGAATCCTAGAATGGCTCCTTACATCTCTGCAAAGCGTAAAGGTATTCATATTACAAATCTTACTATAACTGCTCGTTTTTTATCAGAAGCCTGCAATTTAGTTTTTGATGCAGCAAGTAGGGGAAAAAGATTCTTAATCGTTGGCACTAAAAAGAAAGCAGCGGATTTAGTAGCATCAGCAGCAATAAGGGCTCGATGTCATTATGTTAATAAAAAATGGCTTGGTGGTATGCTAACGAATTGGTCTACTACAGAAACAAGACTTCAGAAGTTCAGGGACTTAAGAGCAGAACAAAAGATGGGGAAATTAAATCGTCTCTCCAAAGGAGATGCAGCAATGTTGAAGAGAAAGTTATCTACCTTGCAAGCATATCTGGGTGGGATCAAATATATGACGGGATTGCCCGATATTGTAATTATCGTTGATCAGCAAGAAGAATATACGGTTCTTCGAGAATGTGTCATTTTGGGTATTCCCACGATTTGTTTAATCGATACAAATTGTGACCCAGATTTTGCAGATATTTCTATTCCAGCCAACGACGATGCTATAGCTTCGATTCGATTGATTCTTACCAAATTAGTATCTGCAATTTGTGAGGGTCATTCTAGTTATATAAAAAATGGTTGATTATCTTATCATTACTCTTATCATTAAGAAGAAGAAAGAAGAAGATTAGTTTGTTTTTGGCGAACTCTCTTTGATTGTTACTATTTTGGTTTGCATCTTTTGGAGTTTGAACTATGTTTTGACTATCAAATAATATTTAAAAGAGAAAAAGATTGGTATTTCTTTTTTATGTGATTTCTTGGTATCCGAAATATACGATTCATAACTGAAATTCATGAATGAACATAGATGAATTGAGAAAGAGATGGTTGAATCAAAATAATTCCTTTTTTGAAGTTCGATTTCTGTTAGAGGACAATATGAATGTTATACCATGTTCCATTAAAACACTCAAAGGGTTATACGATATATCAGGTGTAGAAGTAGGCCAACATTTATATTGGCAAATAGGAGGTTTACAAATTCATGCCCAAGTACTTATCACTTCTTGGGTTGTAATTGCTATCTTATTAGGTTCAATCATCATAGCTGTTCGGAATCCACAAACCATTCCGACCAACGGTCAGAATTTCTTCGAATATGTCCTTGAATTTATTCAAGACTTGAGCAAAACTCAGATTGGAGAGGAGTATGGTCCTTGGGTTCCTTTTATAGGAACGATGTTCCTATTTATTTTTGTTTCTAACTGGTCAGGTGCTCTTTTCCCTTGGAAAATCATAAAGTTACCTCATGGGGAGTTAGCTGCGCCCACGAATGATATAAATACTACTGTTGCTTTAGCTTTACCCACGTCAGTGGCATATTTCTATGCGGGTCTTAGCAAAAAAGGATTGGGATATTTTGGGAAATACATTCAACCAACTCCAATACTTTTACCCATTAATATTCTAGAAGATTTCACAAAACCTTTATCTCTTAGTTTTCGACTTTTCGGGAATATATTGGCTGATGAATTAGTGGTTGTTGTTCTTGTTTCTTTAGTGCCTTCAGTCGTTCCTATACCTGTCATGTTTCTTGGATTATTTACAAGTGGTATTCAAGCTCTTATTTTTGCAACTTTGGCTGCGGCTTATATAGGTGAATCCATGGAGGGTCATCATTGACTAACTTTCGAAATAGTATTTTTTGAAGCTTATCCCAATTCAAGCAATGTGGGGGTTCAATATAATCCACTGGGTGGAGAATAAAATACAAATAGCTACATGTATGTATATATGAAGAAAGATAGATTATATTGCAGAATTTGGAATTTGGAAGAGAAAGAAAAGTTGGGGATCCTACTACATATATGTATATGTAATGCCTATGAGTACTTATGTATGTTTCGAAGAATGGTTCCAGAATACGATTTAATAGAAGAAAAAAAAAGTGCAGGTGATTTACGTTATGGAAGAATAAAAGTATATGTTATTTACTAGTTAAATAGTAATTATCCCTATCTCTTTTTTTTCTAGCCCACTGCATTTAGACGGATTCCCATATAAGTCCTTTTTCTATTTTGTCTGTTATTGTGAATTGAATGAAAGAGAAAGAATAGAATAGTTTCTAAACAAGGAAACGCAATGACTAAAACCGTATACTTACATAAGGTAGAAAAGAAAAACGGTATATCGAAGTAGTTCTGACAATTCAGTAATATTCTGAATTACATTTGGGTCTTTTAGCTACTTCGACCCAATAGATTTTAGTGAGAAAGATCAAAAAATAAAATTAGTAATTAGTAAAGTAAATAGTCAAAGTAGAAGTAGAAAAAGAAGTAGATTAAGTACTAATTCATTGGTTGGTTGTATCATTAACCATTTCTTTTTTTGGTGTGAGGAACTTACCATGAATCCACTTATTTCTGCTGCTTCCGTTATTGCTGCTGGATTAGCTGTAGGGCTTGCTTCTATTGGACCTGGGGTTGGTCAAGGTACTGCTGCGGGCCAAGCCGTAGAAGGTATTGCGAGACAACCAGAAGCAGAGGGTAAAATACGAGGTACTTTATTACTTAGTCTGGCTTTTATGGAAGCTTTAACAATTTATGGACTGGTCGTGGCATTAGCTCTTTTATTTGCAAATCCTTTTGTTTAATGTTTCATTTCATCGTAGAAAAAAAATAAAAATGTAAAAAAAAAAAAAATAATAATAAAAACATAACCATAACTAAGAAATTTGAGAATTCTCAAATTCCATTAACAATAATAAGCGGAGTGATACAAAAAGAACTCTGTTCTTTGTTAGTCCTATCTCTAAGGGGAGAGCATATGAAAAATATAACCGATTCTTTTGTTTCCGTGAGGCACTGGCCATCCGCTGGGAGTTTCGAGTTGAATACCGATATTTTAGCAACAAATCCAATAAATCTAAGCGTAGTGCTGGGTGTATTGATTTTTTTTGGAAAGGGAGTGTGTGCGAGTTGTGTATTTCAAGAATAGGTTGGATTTCACCGGCTGCACTTTATGTATTATGTATTCTCTTTTATAGCAGAAATAGGAATAAAAGGTGCACAATCTCGACGAATTACTTAGGAATTGGATTTCATTCAGGAATCGTATGTAAGAACCATAGCATTTCGTGACTAATTGGTAAATGAACTTTGATTCTCTTCTCTATCAACCAATAATGTTGAGGTCTTTTACATGGTTAAAGATAAATTGTTTGAAGTCCAGGCACAGCATAGCATGGTATTCTTTCTACCGTTACGTTAGTACCAAAAAGGTTTAAAAATGATAAAAAAAGAATAATTGGGAATTTATCCGATGTAGAACACTCATATGGATAAAATTATTTGAATCATTAACTGGAAAGATGGGTCCCCCCTTTTTTTATCCACTGCCGAATCGACGACCTATGTATTGTATTTGTATAAAATATTTGTATAAAATAGATTTGTATAAAAAAGAGAATTCTTTGGATGAAAAAAATCGAAATCTCATTCTAATAATAATGAGAATGAAGTAATGAAGTTCAGAATTCTCTTTCTATTATATTAGAATTTTGATCTAATTAATCATAGCATATAAAGAAGAAAGAATAGAATTCTTTCTTCTTTAAAATCTTTTTTTTTTCTTTTTGTAAATAAGTTGTAAATAAAGAACAAATAAAGAAACAACTTTGCTGACAATTTTTTTTATCTGGTCTGAAGAGTCCTCTTAAGATTCTGATGTTAGATCAGTTTCGATATCTTTGAATACGAATAGAAAAGAGAGGATAGGCTCATTCTGTTCAAAGATATGGGAATGCCCATCAATCAAAGAAAAGATAAAAGAAACAATTGAGCGTGAGAGCCAAATGAATCGAAAGATTCATGTTTGGTTCGGGAAGAGATATTCTAGTTGTGAAATGAATGGAAAGATAATCTACTTTCATTAAATGATTTATTAGATAAGCGAAAACAGAGGATCTTGAGTACTATTCGTAATTCAGAAGAATTACGTAGAGGAGCTATTGAACAGCTCGAAAGAGCTCGGGTTAGATTACGGAAAGTGGAAATCGAAGCAAATGAGTATCGAACGAATGGATATTCTGAGATA